GTATGAATATACCATACCAATTCGTTATGTATGGATGATGATATTCCATTGATACAGAGCCAATTCCAATAGACTTATTGAATGTTCCCATTGGCGTGCATCAAGCAGGAATTGAACCTACGAATTTGCCAATTATGAGTTGGGCGCTTTAACCATTCAGCCATGGATGCTTAACAGGGATCATCGTACATCGTGAATAACCAAATTCCAATTGAAATGAAATCTTTAGGAGGAATCAATGAAACGACATCAATTCAAATCCTGGATCTTCGAATTGAGAGAGATCAAGAATTCTCACTATTTCTTAGATTCATGGATCAAATTCGATTCAGTGGGATCTTTCACTCACATTTTTTTCCACCAAGAACGTTTTATGAAACTCTTTGACCCCCGAATTTGGAGTATCCTACTTTCACGTGATTCACAGGGTGCAACAAGCAATCGATATTTCACGATCAAAGGTGTAGTACTGCTTGTAGTAGTGGTCCTTATATCTCGTATTAACAATCGAAAGATGGTCGAAAGAAAAAATCTCTATTTGATGGGGCTTCTTCCTATACCTATGAATTCCATTGGACCCAGAAATGAGACATTGGAAGAATCTTTTTGGTCTTCCAATAGAAATAGGTTGATTGTTTCGCTCCTGTATCTTCCAAAAGGGAAAAAGATTTCTGAGAGTTGTTTCATGGATCCGCAAGAGAGTACTTGGGTTCTCCCAATAAAGAAAAAGTGTATCATGCCTGAATCTAACCGGGGTTCGCGGTGGTGGAGGAACCGGATCGGAAAAAAGAGGGATTCTAGTTGTCAGATATCTAATGAAACCGTAGCTGGAATTGAGATCTCATTCAAAGAGAAAGATAGCAAATATCTGGAGTTTAATTTTTTATCCTATACGGATGATCCGATCCGCAAGGACCATGATTGGGAATTGTTTGATCGTCTTTCTCCGAGGAAGAAACGAAACATAATCAACTTGAATTCGGGACAGCTATTCGAAATCTTAGGGAAAGACTTGATTTCTTATCTCATGTCTGCTTTTCGTGAAAAAAGACCAATTGAGGGGGAGAGTTTCTTCAAACAACAAGGAGCTGGGGCAACTATGCAATCCAATGATATTGAGCATGTTTCCCATCTCTTCTCGAGAAACAAGTGGGGTATTTCTTTGCAAAATTGTGCTCAATTTCATATGTGGCAATTCCGCCAAGATCTCTTCGTTAGTTGGGGGAAGAATCAGCACGAATCGGATTTTTTGAGGAACGTCTCGAGAGAGAATTGGATTTGGTTAGACAATGTGTGGTTGGTAAACAAGGATCGGTTTTTTAGCAAGGTACGGAATGTATTGTCAAATATTCAATATGATTCCACAAGATCTATTTTCGTTCAAGTAACGGATTCTAGCCAATGGAAAGGATCTTCTTCTGATCAATCCAGAGATCATTTCGATTCCGTTAGAAATGAGGATTCAGAATATCACACATTGATCGATCAAACAGAGATTCAGCAACTAAAAGAGAGATCGATTCTTTGGGATCCTTCCTTTCTTCAAATGGAACGAACAGAGATAGAATCAGATCGATTCCCGAAATGCCTTTTTGGATCTTCCTCGCTATTCACGGAACCTGAGAAGCGGATGAATAATCATCTGCTTCCGGAAGAAATCGAAGAATTTCTTGGGAATCCTACAAGATCAATTCGTTCTTTTTTCTCTGACAGATGGTCAGAACTTCATCTGGGTTCGAATCCTACTGAGAGGTCCACTAGAGATCAGAAGAAGAAAAAACAAGATGTTTCTTTTGTCCCTTCCAGGCGAGCGGAAAATAAAGAAATGGTTGATATATTCAAGATAATTACGTATTTACAAAATACCGTCTCAATTCATCCTTCGGAACCATATCACATCCCGGATCTGGTTCCAAAGGATGAACCGGATATGGACAGTTCCAATAAGATTTCATTCTTGAACAAAAATCCATTTTTTTATTTCTTTCATCTATTCCATGACCGGAACAAAGGGGGATACGCGTTACGCCACGATTTTTTTGAATCAGAAGAGAGATTCCCAGAAATGGCGGATCTATTCACTCTATCAATAACCGAGCCGGATCTGGTGTATCATAGGGGATTTGCCTTTTCTATTGATTCCTACGGGTTGGATCAAAAAAAATTCTTGAATGAGGTATTCAACTCCAGAGATGAATCGAAAAAGAAATCCTTATTGGTTCTACCTCCTCTTTTTTATGAGGAGAATGAATCTTTTTCTCGAAGGATCAGAAAAAAATCGGTCCGGATCTACTGCGGGAATGATTTGGAAGATCCCAAACTAAAAACAGCGGTATTTGCTAGCAACAACATAATGGAGGCAGTCAATCAATATAGATTGATCCGAAATCTGATTCAAATCCAATATAGCACCTATGGGTACATAAGAAATGTATCGAATCGATTCTTTTTAATGAATAGATCCGATCGTAACTTCGAATATGGAATTCAAAGGGATCAA